CTAGCTATCGATCTGTATATATATAGATAATGATCTGGCGGGCCTCTTTTAATGAAGTAAAAAAAAAAAATACCTTTCCCTTGATCTCATGCCTTAATTTAATAAGGTGGTAAAAGGTGCTAATAAGTCATACAGCATTAATAGATTCGTGGTAAAATCCCTCTATGATACGTTTTATTAGAAATTTTGGCCGATACCAATAAAGGGATCAAATGGTATATAGTTTCTTTTGTTGATAGATTGGAGGATTAGAAAGATGACTATTGCTTTCCAATTGGCTGTTTTTGCATTAATTGCTACTTCAGCAATCTTACTGATTAGTGTACCTGTTGTATTTGCTTCTCCTGATGGTTGGTCAAATAACAAAAATGTTGTATTTTCCGGTACATCATTATGGATTGGATTAGTCTTTTTGGTGGGTATCCTTAATTCTCTCATCTCTTGAACCTATTTGTTCTATTTAGATCCAAAAATGAAATGATCCCCTCCTAATTCTTTCATTTTCAGGTTGTGAGACCCATTAAAATGAAATATAAGTCCCCAAAATGCAAATAAAGAAAAAAAAAAATGAAAGGGAGGGGTCAAACAAACTTCTTATATTTAACTATTTAAAAATGAAATTAAAAAATATATATTAATTAAATAATTTTATTATACTATTTATTTATATTTATAATATATTATTATTTATATTTATAAATAGTAGAAATTTTCTATAATATTTATAATACTATTTTGATAATAATATTTTTTTGATAATAACTAATTTTATTATTATTAAAATTAAATGATTATAATTTTAAATTTATATATTCTAATTTCACTATATAGTTATTGTTAACTATATATAGTATTTCTATTAGAATAATATCTAATTTTATACAATTCAAATTTGATATTATTCTAATTACTATTAATATTTTTAATAATTTATAAAGAATCTAAATTCATTTTTTATTAAATGAAAATAAATTTTATTAAATGAAAATAAGCATTTTGCAATTACTCTGAAAGACAAAGGAGTATCTGATCTAACTCTGCACAAATATGGCCCATCCATTGTGTATCAAGAACAAGCGGATATAGTTGAATGGTAAAATTTCTCTTTGCCAAGGAGAAGATGCGGGTTCGATTCCCGCTATCCGCCCAGGGTAATGGGTTCATTTTTTTTTTTAATAGGATAAAGAATTAAGTATAGTTGACAGTGATAGTAGAGTGGTTCTATCCTCTTCACTTCTATACTATTCCCTTCTTTTCCTCCTGCCCACCCCAAAATAAAAAGAAAAAAATAGTAATTAATTACTAGTTACCGGAGTCAAACCTCCATTTTTTGTCAAAAAAAATGTTGCGGAGACGGGATTTGAACCCGTGACCTCAAGGTTATGAGCCTTGCGAGCTACCAAGCTGCTCTACCCCGCGACGAAGAGAGGGACTGGGAACTAATGGACAAAGAAGGATTGAGTACACCCCTCTACCATATTGGTACAAATAGAATAGCCTATTTATACAGAATGGTAAAGGGGCTCCTCTATGATCATAGAAATGAATATAAAAAATGAAACGATATTTTAATGCTTACCAACTTGACCTTGTTGCTCCGGGCAACAAACATGCATGAACCATTTCACGAAGTATGTGTCCGGATAACCCAAAGTCTCGATAGTTAGCTCTCGGTCTTCCGGTTGAAAAACAACGTCGATGAAGACGTGTAGGTGCACTATTACGCGGTGGGGATTGTAACTTTCCGTGAATTTCCCATTTCTCACTCAACAATGGAACTTTACCTATTTCTTTTTTGGGGGATCGACGAATCAAATGATATTTTTGTTCCAATTTTTGCCTCTTCTTTTCCCTCTGAATTAAACCTTTTCTTGCCATAATGGTTCGGTTCTTCCTATTAGTATCAATGATAAAAGTCGGATCCTAGATGTAGAAATAGTAGAAATATAAGAAGGCGGACCCCCTTCTGCATCGAAAGAAATGATATTATCGAGGATATAACACATAAGAATTAACCAAATTTGCCCGATGTAGAGGCAATCAAGAAAGCCGCGTAAGTGAATATATAACCTACAGAAAAATGGGCTAATCCAACCAATCTTGCTTGCACAATGGAAAGAGCTACCGGTTTATCTCTCCATCGAATTAAATTAGCCAAAGGTGTGCGTTCATGAGCCCATGCTAAAGTTTCAATCAATTCTTGCCAATATCCACGCCAGGAAATTAAGAACATAAATCCAGTAGCCCAAACAAGATGTCCAAATAAGAACATCCACGCCCAAACTGATAAACTATTCATACCAAAAGGGTTATATCCGTTGATAAGTTGTGAAGAGTTTAACCATAGATAATCTCTTAACCATCCCATCAAATAAGTGGAAGATTCATTAAACTGTGAAACGTTACCCTGCCATAATGTGATGTGCTTCCAATGCCAATAAAAAGTAACCCATCCAATGGTATTTAACATCCAAAAAACTGCCAAATAAAATGCATCCCA